CAATCGATTGGAGAACCGGGGACTCAATTAACATTAAGAACTTTTCATACCGGAGGAGTATTCACGGGGGGTACTGCAGAACATGTGCGAGCCCCATCTAATGGAAAAATAAAATTCAATGAGGACTTGGTTCATCCGACACGTACACGTCATGGGCATCCCGCCTTTCTATGTTCTATAGACTTGTATGTAACCATTGAAAGTGAAGATATTCTACATAATGTGAATATTCCACCCAAAAGTTTGCTTTTAGTTCAAAACGATCAATATGTAGAATCAGAACAAGTAATTGCTGAGATTCGCGCAGGAATATCCACTTTGAATTTTAAAGAGAAGGTTCGAAAACATATTTATTCTGATTCAGACGGAGAAATGCACTGGAGTACCGATGTCTATCATGCACCCGAATTTACATATGGTAATGTTCATCTATTACCAAAAACAAGTCATTTATGGATATTATTAGGAGGGCCGTGCAGGTCCAGTCTAGTCTACCTTTCGATCCACAAGGATCAGGATCAAATGAATGCGCATGCTCTTTCTGGCAAGCGAAGATATACTTCTAACCTCTCAGTAACCAATGATCAGGCGAGGCAGAAATTGTTTAGTTCGGATTTTTATGGTCAAAAAGACGATAGGATTCCTGATTATTCAGACCTTAATCGAATCATAGGTACTGGTCAGTATAATCTCGTATATTCGCCTATTCTCCACGAGAATTCTGATTTATTGTCAAAAAGGCGACGAAATAAATTCATCATTCCACTACACTCGATTCAAGAACTCGAGAATGAACTAATGCCCTGTTCAGGTATCTCGATTGAAATCCCCGTAAATGGTATTTTCCGTCGAAATAGTATTCTTGCTTATTTCGATGATCCTCGATACAGAAGAAAGAGTTCGGGCATTATTAAATATGGGACTATAGAAACACATTCAGTCATCAAAAAAGAGGATTTGATTGAGTATCGAGGAGTCAAGGAATTTAGGCCAAAATACCAAATGAAAGTAGATCGATTTTTTTTCATTCCTGAAGAGGTGCATATCTTGCCCGGATCTTCTTCCCTAATGGTACGGAACAATAGTATCGTTGGGGTCGATACACAAATCACCTTAAATCTAAGAAGCCGAGTCGGTGGGTTGGTCCGGGTGGAGAGAAAAAAAAAACGAATTGAACTGAAAATCTTTTCTGGAGATATCCATTTTCCTGGAGAGACGGATAAGATATCCAGACATACCGGCGTTTTGATACCACCAGGAACAGGAAAAAGAAATTCCAAGGAATACAAAAAAGTTAACAATTGGATCTATGTCCAACGAATTACACCTAGTAAGAAAAGGTTTTTTGTTTTAGTTCGACCTGTCGTTACATATGAAATAACGGACGGTATAAATTTAGCAACCCTTTTTCCACCGGATCCATTGCAGGAAAGGGATAATGTGGAACTTCGAATTGTCAATTATATCCTTTATGGAAATGGCAAACCGATTCGAGGAATTTCTGACACAAGTATTCAATTAGTTCGGACTTGTTTAGTATTGAATTGGAACCAAGACAAAAAAAGTTCTTCTTGCGAAGAAGCCCGTGCTTCTTTTGTTGAAATAAGGACAAATGGTTTGATTCGACATTTTCTAAGAATCAACTTAGTGAAATCCCCTATTTCGTATATCGGAAAAAGGAATGATCCGTCGGGGTCAGGATTGCTCTCTGATAATGGATCAGATTGTACCAATATCAACCCCTTTTCTGCCATTTATTCCTATTCCAAGGCAAAAATTCAACAATCTCTTAACCAACCTCAAGGAACTATTCATACGTTGTTGAATAGAAATAAGGAATGTCAGTCGTTGATAATTTTGTCAGCAACCAATTGTTCTCGAATGGGGCCCTTCAAGGATGTAAAATATCACAGTGTAATAAAAGAATCAATTAAAAAAGATGTCCTAATTCCAATTAGGAATTCATTGGGCCCTTTAGGAACATGCCTTCCAATTGAGAATTTTTATTCATCTTACCATTTAATAACTCATAATCAGATCTTAGTAACTAAATATTTGCAACTTGACAATTTAAAACAGACTTTTCAAGTGATTAAATTTCAATATTATTTAATGGATGAAAATGGAAAAATTTTTAATCCCGATCCATGCCGTAACATTATTTTAAATCCATTCAATTTGAATTGGTCTTTTCTCCATCACAATTATTGTGCAGAGACATCTAAAATAATTAGTCTTGGACAGTTTATTTGTGAAAATGTATGTATAGCCAAAAAGGGACCGCCCCTCAAATCGGGTCAAGTTATACTTGTTCAAGTTGACTCGATAGTGATACGATCAGCTAAGCCTTATTTGGCCACCCCCGGAGCAACTGTTCATGGCCATTATGGGGAAACCCTTTACGAAGGAGATACATTAGTTACGTTTATATATGAAAAATCGAGATCTGGTGATATAACACAGGGTCTTCCAAAAGTAGAACAGGTGTTAGAAGTGCGTT